TTCTATTTGATTTGGCACCTAAATTCGCACCAAAATCGGACCGAACCAAATATTTGTCAGGCTATTGTTCTCTCGAATCTATGGAGTAAGACATTGATTTTTCAATAAGATCAACTATGTTCATTGCATAATAAGCTCCCTTGAAAAGCATTGGCGCACGTGTAAACGAGGTGCTCTACCTAACTGAGCTATAGCCCTTGTCATAGATATCTTAACATATAGATAATTTCTTGTCAAGATGGATATTCCCTAATCTCACATGATAACTCTTTGATCCGTTTACTGTTAACAGATTGGTATTGCTTAGAAATAATATTCTATCTATAATCCCCGAGGTGATGGGTCTTCTTTTGCGGTGATAAATTACCTACTTAACTCAGTGGTTAGAGTATTGCTTTCATACGGCAGGAGTCATTGGTTCAAATCCAATAGTAGGTAGAACTTATTAGATACCATTGCATTGACTCCGGTATCTAATAAGTTTTTCTACCCATCCTCTTTTTTTCGTTGTATCAGATTAGACTTGATTGTCTTCAATTGGCAGAATCTAAATGTGGTGTATAATAAAGAACTTCTCAAAAACTTCTTTTGATTATTTTGATGTATTGACTAGTAGGAAATAACATTGACAGCCTCTACTCGTGTCCTAGCTCGTCTGAGAGCTAGATTCGCTTCAATCACTTGTCTCTTACCCTCAGCTCTACTCAAGTTAGCTTCAGCTATTTTAAGAGTTTGTTGAGCTTCTTGCGGATCAATGTCAGTACTCATCTCCGCATCATTTCCTAAAATGGTGATCTCATTATTCCCTATTCTAGCAAAACCACCCATCAGAGCCACCGTTAACCATTGGTCGTTGAGGCGTATTCTCAAAAGACCTATATCTACAGCCGTGGCAATAGGGGCGTGGTTTGGTAATACACCAATTTGGCCACTATTTGTAGATAAAATGATTTCTTTCACTTCTGAATCCCAAATAATTCGATTAGGAGTCAGTACACAAAGATTTAAGGTCATTTCTTCAAATTGCTCTCCACTTCTAAGTTCATAGCTTTCGCGGTAGCTTCATCGATGTTACCCACCAAATAAAAAGCCTGCTCGGGCAGACCATCTAATTCTCCGGAAAGGATCAGTTGAAACCCCCTAATTGTTTCTGCAAGACCAACATATTTTCCTGGAGAACCAGTAAATACTTCTGCCACGAAGAAGGGTTGTGATAAGAAACGCTCAATTTTTCGTGCTCTTGCTACAGTTAAACGATCCTCCTCGGATAATTCATCCAACCCAAGAATAGCTATAATGTCCTGAAGTTCTTTGTAACGTTGTGAAGTTTGCTTAACTCTTTGCGCAGTTTCATAATGTTCCTCGCCAACGATCCGAGGTTGTAACATAGTTGACGTTGAATCTAAAGGATCTACTGCTGGATAAATACCCTTGGCAGCTAATCCTCTTGATAGTACGGTAGTAGCATCTAAATGTGCAAATGTAGTGGCAGGAGCAGGGTCTGTCAAATCGTCCGCAGGTACATAAACTGCTTGGATCGAAGTTATAGATCCCTCTTTGGTAGAAGTAATTCTTTCTTGCAAAGAACCCATTTCTGTACTAAGGGTAGGTTGATAACCCACTGCAGAAGGCATTCTCCCTAATAATGCGGATACTTCTGATCCTGCTTGGACAAAACGAAAGATATTGTCGATGAATAGAAGCACATCTTGTTCATTAACATCCCGGAAATACTCTGCCATAGTTAGGGCAGTCAAACCAACTCTCATACGAGCTCCCGGCGGTTCATTCATTTGACCATAGACTAAAGCTACTTTTGATTCTGCAAGATTTTTTTCATTAATTACTCCGGATTCTTTCATTTCCATGTAAAGATCATTTCCTTCACGAGTACGTTCTCCTACTCCGCCAAATACGGATACGCCTCCATGAGCTTTGGCAATGTTGTTGATCAATTCCATGATGAGTACTGTTTTACCTACTCCAGCTCCCCCAAATAGTCCGATTTTTCCTCCACGGCGATAAGGAGCTAAAAGATCTACCACCTTAATACCTGTTTCAAAGATTGATAATTTCGTATCTAACTGTATAAAGGCAGGCGCAGATCTATGAATAGGAGATGTTGTGCGAGTATCTACAGGACCTAAATTATCAACAGGCTCTCCAAGAACGTTGAAGATTCGCCCGAGAGTAGCTCCGCCGACTGGAACACTTAGAGGAGCTCCCGTGTCAATCACTTCCATTCCTCTCATCAGCCCATCTGTAGCACTCATAGCTACAGCTCTAACTCGATTATTTCCTAATAATTGTTGTACCTCGCAAGTCACATTAATTTGCTGACCGACAGTATCTCGACCCTTAACTACCAAAGCGTTATAAATATTAGGCATTTTGCCCGGGGGAAAAACGACATCCAGTACTGGGCCAATAATTTGAGCGATACGCCCTAGTTTTTTTTCTTCAAGTGTGGAAACCGCAGGGCTAGAAGTAGTAGGATTGA